TCATAATTTATATAGGATTCCCAAAATTCTTAATAGAAAATAGACCGCGGAGAGTCGAAGAATTGCAGATGAATGTACAAAAAGAACTTCATTGTGCGAACCGAAAACTAAACATTGCTATTACACGAATTGCAAATCCTTATGGACACCCTAATATTCTTGCAGAATTTATAGCTGGCCAATTAAAGAATAGAGTTTCTTTTCGCAAAGCAATGAAAAAAGCTATTGAATTAACCGAGCTGGCGAATACAAAAGGAATTCAAGTACAAATTGCGGGACGTATCGACGGAAAAGAAATTGCACGCGTCGAATGGATCAGAGAAGGTAGGGTTCCTCTACAAACCATTGGAGCTAAAATTGATTATTGTTCCTATACAGTTCGAACTATATATGGGGTATTAGGAATCAAAATTTGGATATTTGTAGACGAAGAATAATAAGACTTTACGTGTTTTTACATTATACCAAGTAATGGACAAAAAAAGAAAAACCCTTTTATTCTTTTTATGTTCAAGCAAAACAAAAAAAAGAGCAATTCTGCAATTCTAGAGGGTTCAATAAAAATTCGATTGATCATTTTATATAATTGCTATGCTTAGTGTGTGACTCGTTGGTTTTTTTAGGGCTAGGATTCAAAAAAACGGACCAGGGCCCAGAGTATGAACTAATAACTATAGCACTAATAACCAACTCATTGCTTCGCATTATCTGGATCCAAAGAACCAGGCAAGATAAAGATATAATATATTGGACATATCGTTGTAGCAACTGAAATCTTTTTTTGCATAAAGATAAAAAACCAATTGGATTATGAGTTGTGAAGTTCTAAGTCGGAAAGCAAAATAGAAAAAAGTATGCGGATAAGTGGAAGGATGAGAGAAAGAGAGAACGGAAATATCAATGATATATGATTCCAATATGTAAGGTCGATGAGTCATCTCATAAAACGCAGTGTAATAAAGCATAAATTCAATAATGATTCATGCATAATTAGATGAATCCGCTTATAGAACAAAAAAATCAAGAGCCTCGAGCCAATAAAGACTGAGAAAATTGACTTAAGAAAAAAGGACTCCGCCAGAAAATTCAGACCTAACCATTAATCGAGAAGCAATGGGAACGATATAACCCGTGAATGCAGAAGATTCTATTGAAAATGAATCTTAATGATTCATTGGGTGGGATGGCGGAACAAACCAGGGACCTCCTCTTTTATTCTTTTATTTTGAGAGGTCATGAACGAACCCTATAACTAAAATAGATAATAACTAAAATAGATATGGAAAGAGTAAATATTCGCCCGCGAAAGTTTTTTTTTATTAGATTGATACATTTTTGTCGATCCCATATGATAAAAGGAAAAACAAAAGAAAGATGTTTTTATAACGATAACGTTATAAAAAAAGACATTGACATTATCTAGAAATAGAATACATGTTTAATTAAATAATATCTAAACACGCTAGACAAATTTCGAATAGATTAACGAATTGATTAATTAGATGCAATTTCAAAGAATCCTATGATTCAGCATATTATTCATTAAACACATGTATATCTTCATAAAATCCGTTTTAGTCATTTTATTCGCGAGGACATTATCTAGGCTGGATGAGAAGAAACTCTCATGTCCAGTTCTGTAGTAGAGATGGAATTGAAAAAGAACCATCAACTATAACCCAAAAAGAACAAGATTCCGTAAACAACATAGAGGAAGAATGAAAGGAATATCTTATCGAGGTAATCATATTTGTTTCGGTAGATATGCTCTTCAAGCACTTGAACCCGCTTGGATTACATCTAGACAAATCGAAGCAGGGCGCCGAGCAATGACACGAAATGTACGCCGTGGCGGAAAAATATGGGTACGTATATTTCCAGACAAACCAGTTACAGTAAGACCCACGGAAACCCGTATGGGTTCAGGGAAAGGATCCCCAGAATATTGGGTAGCTGTTGTTAAACCGGGTAGAATACTTTATGAAATGGGTGGAGTAGCCGAAAATATAGCTCGAAAGGCTATTTCAATAGCGGCGTCCAAAATGCCTATAAGAACTCAATTCATTATTTCTGGATAGAAATGTAGAACCAAAGGAAAGAAGTCTTGTGTATAAAAAAACAATTGCAGGGTTTTCTTTCTTTTTTTTTTTTTTTACTTCGTCCTTTGCTTTATTTTACATTAAAAAAACGGATAAAAAAAAAAATGATATGATTCAACCTCAAACCCATTTGAATGTAGCAGACAATAGCGGGGCACGAGAATTGATGTGTATTCGAATAATAGGAGCTAGTAATCGCCGATATGCTCATATTGGTGATGTTATTGTTGCTGTGATAAAAGAAGCAGTACCAAATACGCCTCTAGAAAGATCAGAAGTGATCAGAGCTGTAATTGTACGTACTTGTAAAGAACTCAAACGCGATAACGGTATAATAATACGATATGATGACAATGCTGCAGTTGTGATTGATCAAGAAGGAAATCCAAAAGGAACCCGCGTTTTTGGCGCGATCGCCCGGGAATTGAGACAGTTAAATTTTCCTAAAATAGTTTCATTAGCACCTGAGGTATTATAATATGAGACCGTGAGATAGTGATAGTATTTAAATAAAATAGATAAATTGGTAGATTATGTCTCACGCATATACTTTTAAGAATTTTCTTTAATAATTTTTATAAAAAAAGAACATGCTGATTATATCCAAATTCGGAAGCAACAATAATTTTAGTTTATCATGGGTAAGGACACTATTGCTGACATAATAACTTCTATACGAAATGCTGACATGGATCGAAAGGGAATGGTTCGAATAGCATCTACTAACATGACCAAAAACATTGTTAAAATACTTTTCCAAGAGGGTTTTCTCGAAAACGTAAGGAAACTTGTAGAAAATAACAAATATTTTTTGGTTTTAACCCTACGACATAGAAGGAATAGGAAAGGACCATATAGAACTCTTTTAAATTTAAAACGAATAAGTCGACCTGGTCTCCGAATCTATTCTAACTATCAACGAATTCCTAGAATTTTAGACGGGATGGGGATTGTAATTCTCTCTACTTCTCGGGGTATAATGACAGACCGAGCAGCTCGGCTAGAAGGAATTGGCGGAGAAATTTTGTGCTATATATGGTAAATTTTCTGCTATCCGAATTGTATCTGTAACTTCCTGTTTGTGAAAAAAACGAATAAAAAAGCCAAGTTGTCTAATATCACGCCTTCCTACATTAGTTCATACTTCAAGGAGGGTTTGTCTGGAATAAAAGAAGAAAAATGGATTCATGAGGGTTTAATTACTGAATCACTTCACAATGGTATGTTCGGGGTTCGTTTAAATAATGAAGTCAGATTCTAAGTTCTGTTTCAGGAAGGATCCGACACTCTTTTATATATATACTACCAGGAGATAGAATCAAAGTTTAAGTAAGTCGTTATGATTCAAACGGGGGGGGGGGGGGCGCAGAATTTATAGACCCCACAACAAAGATTCGAATGGTTCGGTGGTTTTTCAAGATTCCTTTCATGAGGATCCAATTCACGGTTCAAAAATTTCAAGAAACTTATTTTCTTCCAATCAGTAAAGTAGATTCGAAATTCAGTTAAGGAATAACAATTATGAAAATAAGAGCCTCCGTTCGTAAAATTTGTGAAAAATGCCGACTGATCCGTAGAAGGGGACGCATTATAGTAATTTGTTCCAACCCGAGACATAAACAAAGACAAGGATAATCTTTCGAAAAGGGACTCTCTAAAGGAACCGATGAACAAATCAAAATAAAAGATCTGTTTTGACATGAAATGGATATATCCATATATCTCTGACTTATATTTCGGAAATGATAAAATATGGCAAAATCTATACCAAGAAGCGGTTCACGTAGGACCGGACGTGTGGGTTCACGTAAAAGTGCACGGCGAATACCAAAGGGCGTTATTCATGTTCAAGCAAGTTTCAACAACACCATTGTGACAGTTACAGATGTACGGGGTCGGGTTATTTCTTGGTCCTCCGCCGGTACTTGCGGATTCAGGGGTACAAGAAGAGGGACACCTTTTGCTGCTCAAACCGCAGCAGGAAATGCTATTCGAGCAGTAACAGATCAAGGTATGCAACGAGCAGAAGTCATGATAAAAGGTCCGGGTCTCGGAAGAGATGCAGCATTACGCGCTATTCGTCGAAGTGGTATACTTTTAAGTTTCGTAAGGGATGTAACCCCTATGCCACATAATGGCTGCAGACCCCCTAAAAAAAGGCGAGTGTAGAAATAAACATTGAAGAGATTTCAAGAGAAATAAATGACTCAAAAATCTGACAAATAATATTACTATGGTTCGAGAGAAATTAAAAGTATCTACTCGGACACTACAGTGGAAATGTGTTGAATCAAGAGCAGACAGTAAGCGTCTTTATTATGGACGCTTTATTCTGTCTCCACTTATGAAAGGTCAAGCCGACACAATAGGCATTGCGATGCGAAGAGCTTTGCTTGGAGAAATCGAAGGAACATGTATTACACGCGCAAAATCTGAGAAAATCCCGCATGAATATTCTACCATAGTAGGTATTCAAGAATCGGTACATGAAATTTTAATGAATTTGAAAGAAATTGTATTGAGAAGTAATCTATATGGAACTCGTGACGCGCTTATTTGTGTCAAAGGTCCTGGATATGTAACTGCTCAAGACATCCTCTTACCACCTTCTGTGGAAATCGTTGATAATACGCAGCATATAGCTAACCTAACGGAACCAACTGATTTTTGTATTGGATTACAAATTGAAAGGAATCGAGGATATAATATAAAAACACCAAATAACTTTCAAGACGGAAGTTATCCTATAGACGCTATATTCATGCCTGTTCGAAACGCGAATCATAGTATTCATTCTTATGGAAATGGAAATGAAAAACAAGAGATCCTTTTTCTAGAAATATGGACAAATGGAGGTTTAACTCCTAAAGAAGCACTTCATGAAGCCTCCCGGAATTTGAT